CGTATGCTCATTGAATGAGCAATTCCATAACAGATTCTAACAGATTTCGGTTCGGATCTAATAAATATTGACGAGTATCTTATCTCTTGTTTAGGCAGTTCATATCATCCACACATAGTGATCTAAGATTTCAATTCTTCTATGTTTCAGCAGTAGCATATTGTTCCACGGAGCTAAGGCCAAAAAGATGGAAGAAACAAGTGTTTCCACGACTCTACCATCCGGCCAATTCTGTTCCACTTAATGCCCTTTTCATGGGCACATATCTTTACGGCTAAGGAATCGGGAATCTTTCTCCTGTTACATGAATCAAATGTTTCATTTCATCCGGGAAAAGCCATCTCTTTCTCAACAATGTCTTTGTCATTTGATTCAATAGCGTTCCGTTAGATAGGAACAGATTTGATAAATACTGATAACTCTCGGATAGAGTATTAGAACGGAAAGATCCATTAGATAATGAACTATTGGTTCTAAACCATCTCTGGCGATGAATCAACAATTCGAAGTGCTTTTCTTGCGTATTCTTGATGAACCAGCGTTTATATATAGATGTAGGAGGATTTGTTTGGGAAGCAATAAGCCCCTTTGACATCTCTTCATCTGCAAAGAATTCTCGACGTGAAAACACAGAGACAAAGGGCTGATCTTTGAATAGGGAAAAGAATGGATCCGCAGGGTCCCAAATGAATTGGCTTGTTCGAAAAAAACCTTGTTCTTTGGAAGATCTATCTTGTGTCTGGTACTGCATGGTTCCACTCTGCAAGAACTCCGAATCATTCTCTTGAAGCTCATCCTCTTTATGATAAATGATCCATTTTCCCCGAAATGACCCAGTCCAATAGGGAAATCCCAATTCAGTGGGCCTTTCGATACAATCAAATAGATTGCCACAAGGGCGCCATATTCTAGGAGCCCAAACTATGTGATTGAATAAATCCTCCTCTATCTGTTGCGGATCGAGGGCCCCTTCCCCTTCTTCAAACTCCGATTCGTATTTTTCATATAGAAATCTCTGATCAACGATAGAACAAGATCCATTTTGCATCATATCTAACTGATTCCTTGGTTCGGACCGAAGAAGTAATGTCACTCGATTATTATCAAACTGACTGCAATCTCTTTCTGTCCGTGAGGATCCCGCCAGAGCCGGAGCGCCTTCTACTTCTAATAGTAATAATAGTAATAGGCCATGAACTAGATCAGAATCATTCTCAACGAATCCATAAGAAGTGATCCAATTTTTTTCATCGTGTCTGGATGAAGACCAAAGATCTTGAGCGACCGATCCGGCAGAACAACTCAAAAGATAAAGAAGTATCGTTAATTTCTTCATGCTCGTTCCAAGTTCGAAGTACCATTTGTACAAATAAGAATCCCCTCCCTTACATGATCTCTTCTTCATATAGATAGATATAGGATCTATGGGGCAATTACTTAGAAGTACATTTTGTGCAACAGCCCTTCCTATCTGATAGAAAAGGATCCCATGATCCTGAACCGATCTTATATGGGATCGAAAATCCCAAGTTTTTCTATGAAGAGCTGATCTAATTGTATGAGTTTCTATAATGGATTTCTTCTGTGTAATACTAATTGATAGGGCCTCATTGATAAGTGCTACAAGATCTCGCGCATTGGAACCCATGGTTATGGACCCGAATCCGTTAGTATGGAACATCTTCTTTTCCAAGTGAAATCCCCTAGTATATGAAAGAATGAAAAAGTGCTTTCGTTGTTGTGGAAGAATAAGCCTTCGTATCTTAATGCATGTGTTTAATTTATTCGGAGCTATTAGAGCGGGATCCACTTTTTGGGGAATATGAGTCGAAGCAATAACAAGAATCTTTCCAGTGGAACATCTTTCACAATGATAGTTCTCTAATAGACCGAGGGATAAGTAATTCGACTCATTCACATGCAGATCATGAATGTTTGGAATCCATATTATGCAAGGAGACATTGCTTTTGCTAATTCGAATTGAAGGGTGATATCAAATAGGTCTATTTCTGGCGTCATATACATAGTTAGCAGCTCCGTATCAACATCAAGGTCATCATAAATATCGTCACTATCATCAATATCGATATCATCAATAAGATAACCTTTAGGCTTGTCATTCAGGAACTTGTTCGGAAATACCGTAATGAAAGGAACATAGGAGTTTGTCGCTAGGTATTTGACCAAACAGGAGCGTCCAGTTCCTATAGAACCTATCACTAAAATACCTCTAGAAGGGGATAGGGCTAAGCGGAGCGAAAAGGGTTTTCCATGAGGAGATGGGGAATGAAGACTATTAGCCCCACACGAGGTTTGTGAATAAGTGATTGTCTGATAATGAGCAAGGAATATCCGTCTTTCTGCTAAACAGGATCTATTGAACTCATAATTCATTAGATCCTTTTGATGAATGTCAACTAAGTATCGTAAGGAAATTGATCCCGGTTGTTCAATCATTTGATAACCAGAGTCATTCTTTGATAAATGATCACTATGAGT